CATTGAATGATAAATCACTACAAGTGACGGGGATACACGATTTAAATAACGGAAGATCCAATATTTTAAAATTGTATCCAGAATGACTGGAAAAGTGGAAACAAGACCAGATATAATTTGATCATTATGAGCAAATCCAAAATCTTTGTAGACAGAGCCAATCATTAGTTCCCAACCATGGGGCGAGTGGAATCCGATGCATAAATCGGTTAATAAAAGAATAGAAAAGGCTTTTATTGTGTCGCTTAAGTTATATAGGAATTCCTGAACCAAAGAATTCAGAATGACAAGTTCTTCATTACCCAGAATAGAATAACCACTTAGAATAGCGAAACATATTATATTTGTGGAAAAGCGCAAAATGGCATGGATATGATCCTCATTGTACATCTTGAGCAATTGTATCGTTTCTTTGTGGATTCCTATAGGAAGGTTTTGTATATGTGTCTCCGGGTATTCCTTTATCATTTTGTCCAACAAGAATAGTTCTTCTAATTCTATGAATTTTTCTAGAACGCTCTTTTCTTGAATATCATTCAAAAAAGTTTCGAATTGTCTAGTATTCCACCAATTAGTAACCCAAGATTCCAGACTTTTCTTAAATGAGAGAGAGATCCACCAAGGCAAAAATACTATAAATACAAGATATGGAAGGAGAGTGAATGCTTTTGTTTTTGGCATTTTTCATCTATGAATTCTTAATGAACCCACCTCATCTCATTCGTCGACTCTATCCGATCTGATATTTCTGTGAAGCATGAGTTCTATAACAAGGTATCGAACCTATGGATCTCTTCCCTCTTTTTTTATTTGTAATTAATTGGTTAGCCCTTGGATCTAGAAAAATATAGAAATAGAAAGACAAAAGAATAAGGACCGCTTCGAACCAAGAAAGAATAAAATATTGTTTCCAGGTATCTCAATTGGTCAAATTCGAAGTAATTGCATCCTTTGGATGAATGCTCGAAAGCGTCACTTTAAGTAATGAATATCATTCGGATTTCGAGACGAAAGAACTCCCCTTAGATCGAATATTTCTAAAAGTTTCACTGGCTACCCATAGCCCAGGAATAAATAAGGAGAATTTCTGAAGAATATTGATTGATGTGATGATGAAATCAAAAATAGGTGGCAAAACAAGAGATAAATTCGATGGTTCCCCTTTATAAATATAATAAATATAAAGGATCCAATCGTTTGTTCATCAAACGGCAAAAGAAAGGATAAAAAGAAACATCGATTGACAAAAGAAAAGAGAGAGAATTTACAAGATATGATCCATCTGTATTTAACGTATCAATTCAAAATAAGTGATTCATCCTTTATTTTGAAATGTTCTCATATATATGCGGAATCCATACTTATTAGACTTGTTACTAGTATGAAAGAATTCAGTTGATTTCCATACACATAAAAAATCATTTTTGTAAACAAAAAAAACTGCTTCGTTTTAGAGTTGTTCCGTATGCGTCTGTTTTTGCTTGAATGAGTGTTCTGAAGAAACTTCAGTTAAGTTTATATAAAAAGAATGAGTCTTTAGTTCCTTCCTTCATGCTGAGAAAGCATTCATTCTTCAGTGCATTTCAAAATACTTCAATTGGTACGTGCAAGAAATAGGCTAATTCTGCAGCTTTTTGTTCAATTTCTCGTGGAGTCAAATTCTCATCAGTACGAGTCAGTGGAATTGCTCCCTGGCCTCTTATTTCCATATAAAGGACACGACGAGGATAAAGACCCTCTTTAACTTCTATTCTGATCGACTGGATATCTCTCATAAGGAACCGAAGGAAGATGCGACGATTTATTCCAGGAAATCCCCAACGAAAAATAGACACTACTCCTCCATTTCTATCGAATTGATCATAACCACTACCTACATTCCACGAAATTGTGCACCACAAATAGGAGCTAATGAACAGACCCGAGATCCCATAGAAAGACATCACGACCCCTTGGGGAAAAAAAAGAATTTGCTGAGACGGAAATAAGGATATCAGATTCCTACCAAGATAACTGGAAATTCCAACCAATAAGAATCCTAGTGAACCTAAAAAAAGGATAAAAGCCCAGCATAAATTACTTGTTTTTCGAGACCCCGTTATAAGTTCTACCCATATACGTTCTGATCGCCAGTTCATACTAGATCCAGTTACATTTTATTGGAATTGAGAGAATAACTCAAATAAATTTGACTTTACCCCCCCTTTTTTTTGTTTTGTTCCCGAAGTAACTCTCATCAACTAGCACTATTATGATGTGAACCATTAGGAGTAATTCATCGAATTGGTTAGATATAAAATAAGAAAACCCACTTCATATAATCCCACTATGATATCTACCTACATATGGATACATTGACTTTCCATTTTCCATTTAAGACATCTGCTGACCCTGATCTATTTTAAAATCGTTAGAAAAAATTTACTCATATATCATGTTTCCGCATGCATAACAGCTCTTTCATTTGTGTTCGAAGGAAGCCTGTACCATATTCTACTAAATAGATATCCGTATTATGATCCAAAGCCAAGTCCTTGCAAAAAATTCATGAGATTTGGTTCCATCAGATCTAGACAATCTTGTTTTTTTGAACATGAAGAAATAACGAAGCCATTGCAATTGCCGGGAATACTAGGCCCACTAAAGGCACAAAAATAGAGGGTAAGTTGAGAGTTATCATAGAATGGGTACCTCGATTTAATATTTGTACCTGTTATAAGGATATCTTATGATAAGTATATCTATTATAAGTATAGAATAAGTGCAAGGAATCGAGAACTAAATAAATGTACCCATTCACCTTTCTATATGAAATATATGTATGATAATGCACTTTAATTATTATTCTCCTGTCCTTATCTTCTTTATTCTCCTGTCCTTATCTTCTAATAAAAAAGGAGTTTCTTGTGAATTCTCGAAGGATTCGTTAGAATCCGATCCGCCAGGGATTCTTAGTAAAAATGGGCGACTCTCGGGAAATATAGAAATATGCAAGATTTACATTCTATATTTTCTAGATTTGCATTATTTGAATTTGAATTATATATACATACGTAGGAGGGGGGCATAAAATGCTTTTTATTTTCCTAATTTTGGGAAAAGAGGAATTAGCTCTTTTATCCTGTTGATAGAGAGTTCATGATTACTAATCATTAATATAGGTAAAAAGAAAATGGATCGGGAGGCAAATTTTAAAGTAATTATCCGAAACTTAGGATTCTTCCTACAATTAGATCCTCTGTGACCAAAGAAAACCCCATTCTTCTTGTTTTTACTTTTAGTTCGATAAACTAAATACTTGTTTGTCACAAATAAAATAAATGAACTTAATGTTCTACTTGATTGAATTTTGATTCAAGGGAACGAAACCGTGGAGCTGAAATAACTCACTCAGAACGCCCTTTAAAAGATTACGCGGTACGATTGGATCGAATAATCCCTTATGGAATGAATACTCAGCCGCTTGTGAACCATCAGGTACTGTCTTATTCAATGTTTGTTCAATTACTCTTTTACCCGCAAATGCAATGTAGGCATTGGGTTCGGCAATAATGATATCTCCCAACATACCAAAACTTGCTGTCACCCCACCAGTTGTAGGAGATGTAAGGATTGATACATAGAATAACTTTTTATTTGATTGATAATTATATGAAGCGGAAGATATTTTAGCCATTTGCATCAAGCTCAAACTTCCTTCCTGCATGCGTGCTCCTCCGGAAGCACACACTATAATAACAGGTAGAGATCTATGAGTAGCATACTCGACCAAACGGGTAATTTTCTCGCCTACTACAGATCCCATACTACCCCCCATGAACTGAAAATCCATAACCGCTATTGCTATGGGAATACCATTTAGTTGACCTATGCCTGTTTGAACAGCCTCAGTTAATCCTGTATTTCTTTGATAAAAATCGATACGATCCTTATAAGGTTCCTCCTCCGAATGAAATTCAATGGGGTCCATAGAGACCATATTTTCATCCATAGGATCCCAAGTGCCCGGATCAATCGAAAGGTCGATTCTATCTGAACTACTCATTTTCAAATGATATCCGCATTGTTCACAAATATGCATTTTTGACCTAAAAAATTTCTTATAATTTAATCCATAACAATTTTCACATTGAATCCACAAAATCCTGTATTTTTTATTTATCTCGAGATCATTATATCTTACTCTTATATTGAAATCACTGCTATTCGTGCTAGTTTTTAGACCGGAACTCCCACTGTTACTACTATTTAGACTTTCACTACAAATGTAACTATAAATGTAACTGTCACTGTAATTGTCGATACCATTTGAAATGTAACTATCAATACTGATTTCAGAACAAAGAAAACTGTCAATGCAACTATTAATATGATTAGTCCAACTATATTGAGTATCATACATGTAACGATCATAGTAGTGATTGTCACTCTTAGACCCATTATTCATATAATTAGAGTTCAGATAACTCGAAAGCTCTTTTTCTAGTTCACTCATAAAAGAACGATCATTGTCAATATGAAAAATATTATTTTCAATATCAAAATATATGGAATATATATAACCATTACTATCCCTAACTAAAAAAGTGTCATCAGAGATGAAACTCCGAATGCCCCTGACACCGAATAAATGATCAAGATTACCGCAACTAGAACTCTCACTACCCCCCCTAGGAATGTCTTTCTCCATATCATTTCTAAGGGGGTCCTCACTTCCGTTGGTATTTCCAATAGGACCAAAACTGTCCATTGATTTACTTAGCCCACACCTGTGTTCTAACTCCTCGTTAGACAACATCGAATTGAACCAACACTTTTCCATAGAGCTTTCCTGTCCCCTATTTGAATGAAAATAAAATGGATGAGTAGTCATTCGATGAAAAGTCCATTTGAATATTGCATTTCCTATCGGAATAAGCATATGGATCCAATCACTAAGATCATTAACTAATAACGAGTGAGTATTGAAAGAAATAATTTTCTTTTGTTTTGTGGGAATC